TAAAAGATTATGAACAGTTCCTGTAGGTTGGGCCCCTTTTTCAAGGAAATATAGAATAGCAGGAACATTTAAATAAGTTTGGTTCTTTATTGGATCATAAAACCCCACTTTTCTAAGGTCTTTTCCTTCTCTTCGGGATCGGACATCAATTGCAACGATTCGATAGACGGCTCATTGGGATAGATGTAGATGAACAATACCCCCCCTAGAACCGTATGGGAAGTTTTCTCCTCGTACGGCTCGAGAAAAAATGATTTGATTCAAAGTTTTGTCTATGTATGCAATTCTAATATTCTAATAAATGAAATGACAAAAGAGCCTATACATATACAATCAATTAGCCTATACTATTACTATAGATTTCAGTCTTTTTTTTTTCTTTTTTTGCTTCCTGAAAATAAAAAAGAAACCATTCGTACTCATAACTCAAGTTGGATAACTCTCAAAGAAAATCTTTAGTCATTTATTGAGTGGTCTTTACCCCACTTTCTTTATCTCGTTTAAAATTCGATTTATATTCTTTAGTTTGGTCCCATTTTTTTTTTGAGACTATCGAGACAATTCAAACGGTGTTTCCTTGTTTTTGAATCCTTATTCAAAATCATTGGGTTTAGACATTACTTCGGTGCTTCTTTTCTTAATGCTTTCAAAATGGCAGCAACATACCCCTTGTTGATTAAAGAATCGTATGGACAGTAGATTCCCCGTGATACACTTTGAATCCAAAAAGTTTGATCAATTCCAACAAGTTTTGCTTTTTTTTTTAATTGTAAACTTGCTTGTATCGGATCCTTGCAATTTCTATATCTATATATGGAAGAAGATATATTTACGAAGTTGTTCCAATTGATTGGCATTAACCCTAGATCCTTGACCCCGAGAAATGAATTAATCCTTTCTACTCGAGCTTCATCGTGAACTATTAACAACCCAACAAAAAATGAAGGGTTCGGGTGTAACAGAACAAACAATGTCGAGACAAGAGCACCTTCATTTCTAGATAAATCGAAAATGGTGGATGTCAAAATCCACAACGGATCGTGTTCTTCAAGTCGCACGTTGCTTTCTACCACATCGTTTCAAACGAAGTTTTACCATAACATTCCTCTAATTTGGAACCGGTATGGAATTGATTCAATTGTGGAATCATGAATAGTCATTGGTTCAGTTATACATAGCCGTCGTAATCTAGACTTTTTCTTCTATATTCTACTTTTTCTTCTATATTCTATATATGATATGTATGTGTAACTTCTATATGTATGTAACTTCTATATATGAGATATGTGTAATGTAATATGGGGTAGGTGGAATGACTTTTCTGAAAAAGTCTTAGCACGACAGCAGCTTTAACACACATAAATATATTTTGTCAAAATATCTTCTATTTTTACATACCTAAATAATAATCTTGATATGTAGAAAGAAGTAGAAATCTAGACTATAATAAACGAATAACGTTTTGAATCTTGATCTTCAAGTGACTCAATAGGATAGATTCCACTATTTCGACTTTTTGAATACCAATAAAGTAAACGGTTTTTATTGAACGATACATACCATATAAGCTAAACATTTCCTCATTTTATATGTATTTTGGTTACTATGGAATTGAGTATTCTTTCCAAAATGGAATCTTTTCATTCTTTTCATAAAGTGAAAGGGATGGGATAAATCACCCATGCCTCAATCATTACACAGATTTCTAATTTTTCATTCGAGCCAAACACGAAATACTTAAATAAAGCGGGATTCGATTCAAAGAAAATACATTGGCTCCATAACCTAAAATTCTATATCATATAGAATTTGGTCGTTTGTTAATGAGATTCTAACAGACCCCGAGAAAAAAAGTAATATTGATTAACTACTACCCAACCCCCTACTTCTTTCTAGGGGAATAATTGAGCATAAAAAAATAGACATGCTCTGGGACGGAAGGATTCGAACCTCCGAATAGCGGGACCAAAACCCGTTGCCTTACCACTTGGCCACGCCCCATTTCAATTTCGAATCCACACTAAGAAACAATAATCTTGTTATTGGTTATTTGTCAACTCCAGTCCAAATATCTATATATCTATAGAATAGATTGCTACTAGGATTTTTATACATATAGATATATAATTCAACTGAATTTATTGATCATTACATAGAATTCAATTAAGATATTGTATGAAAGTATGATTTCTTCTATTCTCCTTTGAGAATTGGAGGATTTTTGATTGGGGGGTTCAAAGAAAAAGAAGGATTTTCTGTCTACCTTAACTGACTTTCTTCCTTATCTCAAAAACTCAATCAAATTGTGCAATTATCTCCAAGAAAAAAATGTCTGCTATGCTTAATACCGTTAGTTTGATCTGTATTAATTCTGCCCTTTATTCGAGTAGTTTTTTCTTCGGCAAATTGCCCGAAGCCTATGCTTTTTTGAATCCAATCGTAGATATTATGCCAGTCATCCCTTTGTTTTTTTTTCTCTTAGCTTTTGTTTGGCAAGCTGCTGTAAGTTTTCGATGAGATCTTTAATAATAATATCCTAGAAAATGTCCGATTTCTTCGCGAAAAAATGCTCACAATTGATAAAATCAGATAAGTTTTCTAGTCTGAACCCTCGATTCGCACGCTGAAATTCTTGGATAGTCGCCAAAAATACGGCTTACCCTCATTTCCTCATTTTTAACCCTTTATTCATTCCAAATTCCAGTGAAAGACCCTAACCCCATTAGGGTCTCCCACAACATCTAATTTGGATATGAAAGAATTTTTTTTATGAAAAAGAACCCGATTTCTTGGTTTTAAATTTTTAATAGGATCTGTGGTAGAAAAATGGAAGATCTATTCTCTTTTTTTTTCCAAAAAATCATCTTGGAGATTGTGTAATGCTTACTCTGAAACTCTTTGTTTATACCGTAGTGATCTTTTTTGTCTCTCTCTTTATTTTTGGATTCCTATCTAATGATCCGGGACGGAATCCGGGACGTGAAGAATAAAATCGAAGGGGTTTTTCTTGGTTCATTTTAAAACTGTCTTAGGATTTTATCTATTCCCCATGTTTAACTAAGATTTAAAAATTTTGAAAAAAATCAATCAAGTCATCAACGGAAACGGAAAGAGAGGGATTCGAACCCTCGGTACGAATAATTCATACAACGGATTAGCAATCCGCCGCTTTAGTCCACTCAGCCATCTCTCCCAATTTAAAAAGATAATTACTACATTACACATAATGGAATGAGTCCGTCCTTCTCTCTCTCTTCTTTCTCTATTATATAGATAGAGAGAGAGATTCACAAATAAGGAATTTCCTTTATCTAAATCTAAAGGGGGGCTCGGACGCGACAACAACTGAACTAAAGAAAAATAAGGAAGACCTCTTTATTTTTGTGTTGATTTTGTTCGAAAGGCCCTTACTTTTCTGATGGCCTGGCCTGGTCAGTACCCAGCCGGGCCTTTTTTTGTTTCAATGAATTGTAGATAAAGAATTCTTTCTCTTAAATCTGATTTGAAAACAAGAATGCTTGTTTTTTTATGATATTATCATATTCAATTGAATCTTTTATATTCAAGCAACAACAAAAAGAAGAAAGACTATTTACTTACATTATTTTTCTTGTTCGATTTTCATTTTCCGAACTAAAAAAGACACTGTTGATTCTTCCACAATTCATTTTTTTAGTGTTTTTGCGATCCGTATCTATTCTATCAAAACCTCTTCAGAAAAGCAAAAGAGAAAGCTTTCGTTATTTCATTTTGATTAAAAATCAAAATGAAATGAAGCCTCTTTTCCGAATCTCATTAAATTGGGATCTCCCCTCGACAAAGTTCAACACTCCTATTTTGATGATTCTTTGATGATCCGTTCGTGATCATGGAAAGTCTCTTGGTCGACAAAAGGTCCGTTTGTATACAATAATCATATTGTAGCGGGTATAGTTTAGTGGTAAAAGTGTGATTCGTTCTATTAACCCTTTAAATAGTTAAAGGGTCTTTCGGTTTTATTCATATTCCGATCCAAAACTTTATTTCTTAAAAGGATTGAATCCTTTCCCTCTCAATGAGAAGTTCGAGAAAAAAAATACACATTCTCGTAATTTGTATCCATGAATCATTTATAAAGCGAAAGGTTGGATTATGAAATTGCGAAACAGAATTTTGTAATTGGATCCAGACTTCCAATTGAATAAGTATAAGTAAAGGATCCATGGATGAAGATAGAAAGTCAATTTCTAATCGTAACTAAATCTTCCACTTTTTATTTCTAAAGAAATAAATTGAAGCAAAATGGCTATTCAACGATGACTTTGGTTTACTAGAGGCATCGACATATTGTTTTAGCTCGGTGGAAACCAAATTCTTTTCCTTAGGACCCTCTCAAATAGAAATAGAGAACGAAGTAACTAGAAAGGTTGTTAGAATCACCTTCTTCTAGAAGGATCATCTAGAAAGCGATTCGTTTTGTTTGTATTCAGACAAAAAGCTGACGTAGGTGTTATGGGTATAATTTTGTTCACATCTTAAATCTAGGAATTTACTCATTTTCCATAAAGGAGCCGAATGAAACCAAAGTTTCATGTTCGGTTTTGAATTAGAGACGTTCAAAAGGCTGAATCGACGTCGACTATAACCCCTAGCCTTCCAAGCTAACGATGCGGGTTCGATTCCCGCTACCCGCTTATTTTCCTTTTTAAAAATATTCTATTAGAGATTCTAGAATATAGATAATATTTATGATTCGGATTAGTGAATCAACCATTGAATATACAATTCCAAAAACTATCTCACATATAATCCGATTTTTTGTTTTCAATTCAAACAAGAGATACAAAAATACGAAAAAATCGGAATGAATGGCGTCCATTGTCTAATGGATAGGACAGAGGTCTTCTAAACCTTTGGTATAGGTTCAAATCCTATTGGACGCAATTTTTTTCCATCTATTTTTTATTTCGCTAGTAAAAAACTCTTTTTTGCATAATTGGAATCCGAGGCGCTCGATTCCG